AATGAATTGCCTGATTATAAGGATTACCTTGATAGGGTAAATTATGTAATTTTTTTACATTCATTATATTTAATAGAATTAAACTATTCCTTAAAGTATCAAAAACTTTCGTGCATCATACACTAAAATATAATTGAATAAAAAAAAATGTCCCGTAATTACATAAATATCTATAAAGATAAGCTAATTAAGCTATTGGGTTCATACCCCATCTATAAAGGTTATAATCCTTTTCTTTTTAATTTTTAATAATTCAGCAAAAATAATATTTTTTAGAATTATAATTATAGGGTCAATAATTTCAATTTCCTCTAATTCTTGACTAAGAGCTTGAATAGGTTTAGAAATTAATTTATTATCTTTTATTCCCCTAATAAGAGATATAAAATTAATATCAACTGAAGCCTCATTAAAATATTTTTTAACTCAAGCCTTAGCCTCATCAATTTTATTATTTTCCTCAATTATTTTATATATAAATTTAAATATTTATTTTTCAAATAATTTTTTAAAAATAATAATTATTTCTTCTCTTTTTATAAAAAGAGGAGCAGCCCCATTTCATTTTTGATTCCCTAATGTAATAGAAGGATTATCGTGAATTAATTCTTTAATTTTAATAACTTGACAAAAAATTGCCCCTTTAATATTAATTTCTTATATAATAATTAAACCAATAATTTTATTAAGAATTATTTTTTCTTGTATTATTGGTTCAATTGGAGGATTAAATCAAACATCTTTACGGAAATTAATGGCTTACTCATCAATTAATCATTTAAGATGAATATTAATTTGTATTTATAATAATTCATCCCTATGAGTTATATATTTCTTAATCTATTCATTATTATCATTTATAGTTATTTTAATATTTGAAATATTTAAAATTTCATTTACTAATCAATTATTTATATCCTTTTTTAATTCAAAAATTCTAAAATATTTCTTATTTATAAACTTATTATCTTTAGGGGGATTACCCCCATTTTTAGGATTTTACCCTAAATGAATAATTATCCAAATAATAACATCTAATAATCAATTAATCTTATTATTTTTATTAGTATTAACTACATTAATTACATTATTTTTTTATCTCCGGCTAACTTATAGAACATTTTTAATTAATTATTATGAAATAAATTGACTATATAATTCATTTTATAGAAAGATACCTATATTAATAAGATATTCAATAATTTCATCATTAGGTTTATTTGTAATTTCATCTATATATTATATATTTTAAGGCTTTAAGTTAAAAAAACTAATAGCCTTCAAAGCTATAAATATAAGATTTCTTTTAAGCCTTAGTAAAATTACTCCTTTAGAATTGCAGTCTAATGTCATTATTGACTATAAAGCTAAATAATTTGATTAAAAAGAAAATTCTCTTATAAATAAATTTACAATCTACCGCCTATATTCAGCCATTTAATCGCAACAATGATTATTCTCTACTAATCATAAAGATATTGGAACTTTATATTTTATTTTTGGAGCCTGATCTGGAATAATTGGGACTTCTTTAAGAATTTTAATTCGTGCTGAATTAGGTCATCCAGGAGCATTAATTGGAGATGATCAAATTTATAATGTTATCGTAACTGCTCATGCATTCATTATAATTTTTTTTATAGTAATACCAACAGTTATTGGAGGATTTGGTAATTGACTAGTACCCCTAATACTAGGAGCCCCAGATATAGCCTTTCCTCGAATAAATAATATAAGATTTTGATTATTACCCCCAGCTCTTACTCTACTCCTTATAAGAAGTGTAACAGAAAATGGAGCTGGTACAGGATGAACTGTTTACCCTCCTTTATCATCTAATATTGCTCATATAGGAGCTTCAGTTGATTTAGCTATTTTTTCATTACATTTAGCAGGAATTTCTTCTATTTTAGGAGCTGTAAATTTTATTACTACAGTAATTAACATACGATCATCTGGAATTTCATTTGATCGAATACCTTTATTTGTTTGGTCAGTAGCAATCACTGCCTTACTACTATTATTGTCACTTCCTGTATTAGCTGGAGCTATTACAATATTATTAACAGACCGAAACCTAAATACATCTTTCTTTGACCCTGCCGGAGGAGGGGATCCAATTTTATACCAACATTTATTTTGATTTTTTGGCCATCCTGAAGTGTATATTTTAATTTTACCTGGATTTGGAATAATTTCCCACATCATTAGTCATGAATCAGGTAAAAAAGAAACTTTTGGTTCATTAGGGATAATTTATGCTATATTAGCCATTGGATTATTAGGATTTATTGTATGAGCTCATCATATATTTACAGTTGGAATAGATGTAGATACTCGAGCATATTTTACATCAGCTACTATAATTATTGCTGTACCTACTGGAATTAAAATTTTTAGTTGATTAGCAACTCTTCATGGGGCACAATTAATATATTCCCCTTCAACAATATGAGCCTTAGGATTTATTTTCCTATTTACAGTAGGAGGTTTAACAGGAGTAGTATTAGCTAATTCATCAATTGATATCATACTTCATGATACTTATTATGTAGTAGCTCATTTCCATTATGTACTATCTATAGGAGCAGTATTTGCAATTATAGCAGGATTTATTCATTGATATTCACTATTTACAGGTTTAACATTAAATTCAATATATTTAAAAACTCAATTCTTAATTATATTTTTAGGAGTTAACTTAACTTTTTTCCCTCAGCATTTTTTAGGACTAGCCGGCATACCTCGCCGTTACTCAGATTATCCTGATGCCTATACATCTTGAAATATTATTTCTTCAATTGGATCTACAATTTCTTTTCTTGGAATTTTATATTTCTTTTTTATTATTTGAGAAAGAATTATATCTCAACGATTAGTCATATTCCCAACTCAATTAAATTCTTCAATTGAATGATTCCAAAATACTCCTCCTGCAGAACATAGATATTCTGAATTACCATTGTTAACTAATTTCTAATATGGCAGATTAGTGCAATGGATTTAAGCTTCATATATAAAGTTTAACTTTTATTAGAATATAATGGCAACATGATCAAATTTAAATTTACAAGATAGATCTTCCCCTTTAATAGAACAATTAATTTTTTTTCATGATCATACTCTTTTAATTCTAGTAATAATTACAGTTTTAGTGGGTTATTTAATATTAATATTATTTTTTAATAAATTTATTAATCGTTATTTACTTCATGGTCAAACTATTGAAATTATTTGAACTATTTTACCAGCTATTGTTCTATTATTTATTGCACTACCATCATTACGATTACTATACATACTCGATGAAATTAATGAACCAGTAATTACAATTAAATCAATTGGACATCAATGATATTGAACTTATGAATACTCAGATTTCCCTAATATTGAATTCGATTCCTATATAATTCCATCTAATGAACTTTCTATAGATATATTTCGTTTATTAGATGTGGATAACCGAGTAATTATTCCAATAAATTCCCAAATCCGAATTCTTGTGACTGCTGCCGATGTAATTCATTCTTGAACTATCCCTTCATTAGGAGTAAAAGTAGATGGTACCCCTGGACGATTAAATCAAACTAACTTCTTAGTTAATCGCCCAGGTTTATTTTTTGGTCAATGCTCAGAAATTTGTGGGGCTAATCATTCATTCATACCAATTGTAGTAGAAAGAATTTCTTCTAAAAATTTTATTAAATGAATTACTAGTAATATTTACATTTCATTAGATGACTGAAAGCAAGTACTGGTCTCTTAAACCATCCTATAGTAAATTAGCAATTACTTCTAATGAAAAGAAATTAGTTAAATAAATAACATTAGTTTGTCAAACTAAAATTATTAATTATTATAATATTTTTTAATCCCTCAAATAGCCCCTATTAGATGATTAAGTCTTTTTATATTATTTTTTTTGATTTTTATAATATTTAATATTATAAATTATTTTATTTTTAATCCTATTATACCTAAACCAAATATAAATATAAAAAAAAATATATATCCACTAAATTGAAAATGATAACTAACCTATTCTCAGTATTTGATCCTACTTCCTGCATTTTTAAATTATCTTTAAACTGAATAAGAACTATTATTGGAATTTTATTGATTCCTCCTTTATACTGATTAATTCCCTCTCGATTTAATTTAATCTGAAACAAAATTATTTTCTCATTACATAAAGAATTTAAAACTCTTTTGGGAAATAAAAATTCAAACGGATCCTCTCTCATTTTTATTTCCCTTTTTTCTATAATTTTATTTAATAATTTTATAGGATTATTCCCTTATATTTTTACAAGTACTAGACATTTAACTTTAACCTTATCATTAGCTTTACCTTTATGATTATCATTTATATTATTTGGGTGAATTAATAACACCCAACATATATTTATCCACTTAGTACCTCAAGGAACCCCAGCTATTTTAATACCATTTATAGTATGTATTGAAACAATTAGAAATATTATTCGCCCCGGAACTTTAGCTGTTCGATTAACAGCTAACATAATTGCAGGTCATCTTTTATTAACCCTTCTTGGTAACACAGGGCCAAGAATAATAACTATTTTATTAAGTATATTAATTATCACTCAAATTGCCTTATTAATTTTAGAATCAGCAGTTGCTATTATTCAATCATATGTATTTGCTGTTTTAAGAACTTTATATTCTAGAGAAGTAAATTAATGTCAACTCATTCAAACCACCCATTTCATTTGGTAGATTATAGACCCTGACCATTAACAGCATCAATTGGGGCTATAACTATAGTTTCAGGAATAGTGAAATGATTTCATCATTTTAATTTAGCTATATTAATGCTAGGTATAACAATTACTATTTTAACAGTATACCAATGATGACGAGATGTTTCTCGAGAAAGAACCTATCAAGGTCTCCATACCCAATCAGTTACAAAAGGACTACGTTGAGGAATAATTTTATTTATTACATCAGAAATTTTATTCTTTGTATCATTTTTTTGAGCATTTTTTCATAGAAGATTATCCCCTTCAATTGAATTAGGAGCATTATGACCCCCTAAAGGAATTATACCTTTTAATCCTTTTCAAATTCCTTTACTTAATACAATAATTTTATTAACATCAGGTATTACAGTAACATGAGCTCATCATAGTTTAATAGAAAACAATCACTCACAAACTACTCAAGGTTTATTTTTTACTGTCACCCTCGGAATTTACTTTTCATTGCTCCAAGCTTACGAATATATTGAAGCTTCTTTCACAATTGCAGATTCAATTTATGGGTCTACATTTTTTATAGCAACAGGGTTCCATGGAATTCATGTTTTCATTGGAACAATATTTTTACTAATTTGCTTAATACGACATATAAATTATCATTTTTCTATAAACCACCACTTTGGATTTGAAGCAGCTGCGTGATATTGACATTTTGTTGATATTGTATGATTATTCCTTTTTATTTCAATTTACTGATGAGGAAGATAATTTATCTATATAGTATATAAGTATATTTGACTTCCAATCATAAGGTCTATTAATTAGTATAGATAATTCTTTCTATTTTATTAATTAGTTTTTTATTATTTATTATTACAATAATTATAATACTAGTATCATCAATTTTATCAAAAAAAACAATTGTTGACCGAGAAAAAAGTTCTCCTTTTGAATGCGGATTTGACCCAAAATCTTCCTCTCGAATACCTTTCTCCTTACGATTCTTTCTAATTACTATCATTTTTTTAATTTTTGATGTAGAAATCGCTTTACTTCTGCCAATTATTATCATCATAAAAACTTCAAATCTAATAATTTGAACATCTACATCAATTATTTTCATTTTAATTTTATTATTAGGGCTATACCATGAATGAAATCAAGGAATATTAAATTGATCAAAATAGGGTTGTAGTTAATTATAACATTTGATTTGCATTCAAAAGGTATTGAAATCAATCTACCTTGAATATGAAGTGATTTATTACATTTAGTTTCGACCTAAAATTAGGTTTTATACCCTTATTCTTTAATTGAAGCCAAAAAGAGGCTTATTACTGTTAATAATAAAACTGAGAATTAACTCCAATTAAAGAAATATGAGATTCAAATAAAAGCTGCTAACTTTTAATTTTAATGGTTAAACTCCATTTATATTTCTATTTATATAGTTTAATAAAAACATTACATTTTCAATGTAAAATTAAAAAAAATTTTTATAAATTAGTGTACTAATAATAATTCATAAATTCATCCAATTATCCAAAGATATAATATCACCTTAATATCTTCAATATTAAACTCTACTTAAGCTATTTGAATAATTTATTAATATATAAATAAATAATATAATAATCCAAAAAACAAAACTTAATAGATATATTTTTAAATTATTTATTTGAGCTATTTGATTTAATTGACTTAATTCTACCAATTTTTTAAAAAGATATCGACCCCCTAAATATTCTGATCACCCTTGATCAAACCCTTTTAAAAAAATTTTACCTAATATTAAAGGATAAAAATTTATTCTATAAGTAGAAATATAAGGTATAAATCATATTGAGCCTAAAAAATAAGATAATTTATAATAATTTAAAGCCTTATTATAATAATACAAAGATACAACAGATATAAAAAATCCACATAAACCTCCTATAATACATACTAAAATCACTAACAATTTTATACTTACAGGTAAAATAACAACATTAAAATTAGAAAACATAAGTCATATCAATATTCTACCTCCAAAAATTCTGAATATTAATAATATTAACATTCTCTTTAATATAATTCATCCTTCATCATTTAATAAATTTATAGGAATAAAATTATAAGTCCCAATTATAGAATAATAAACTAAACGAAATGAATAAGATACTGTTAAACCAGTAGAAAAAAAAAATAAAAAAAAAATTAATACATTTACTAAATCTATTCTTATTAACTCTAAAATTAAATCCTTTGAATAAAACCCAGATAAAAAAGGTATCCCACATAATGCCAAATTCGCAATATTAAAACAAGAAGATGTTAAAGGTATCATAACACTTAAACTCCCTATTATACGAATGTCCTGACAATTACCCATATTATGGATAATAGAACCGGCACATATAAATAATAAAGCTTTAAATAAAGCATGAGTTAACAAATGAAAAAAAGCTAATTTATAAAATCCTAAAGATAAAACTCTTATTATTAATCCTAATTGACTTAACGTAGATAAAGCAATAATTTTCTTTAAATCAAATTCATAATTTGCCCCTAACCCAGCTATAAATATAGTTAAACTAGAAATTAATAATAAAATATTTCCTAATCAACTATCTAATATAATATTAAATCGAATTAATAAATATACCCCTGCTGTTACTAAAGTTGAAGAATGAACTAAAGCCGAAACAGGAGTGGGAGCAGCTATAGCAGCTGGTAACCAAGAAGAAAAAGGAATTTGAGCACTTTTAGTTAAAGCAGCTAAAGTAATTAAAACTCCTACTACTATTATATCTAAATTATTTTTTATAACATCTAAATAAAAAATATAATTTCAACTCCCAAAATTCAATATCCATGAAATAGCTAATAAAATTATTACATCACCAATTCGATTTGATAGTGCAGTCAATATCCCTGCATTATAAGACTTAATATTTTGAAAATAAATTACTAAACAATAAGATACTAATCCTAATCCATCCCAACCTAATAAAATTCTAATTAAATTAGGACTAATAATTAATAATATTATTGAAAATACAAATATTAAAACTAATATAATAAACCGAATAATATTTAAATCTCCTAATATATATTCTTCTCTATAATAAACTACCAAACAAGAAATAAATAAAACAAAAGATATAAATAATAAACTTATTCAATCAAATAAAAAAGTTATTACGATATTTAAACTATTTAAAGAAACAATCTCTCATTCAATAAATATTACATAATCCTCAAAAATTATAATTAAAGCAAATAAAAAAATTATTAAACTAAAAAATAATAATGAAATTGATCTAATTAAACAAATTGAAATATTTTTAATAATTTAAAAAGATATTTCTTATCATTGATTCCACAAATCAATATTTTTATTAAACTATTTAAATTATAATCATAATATACAATAATCCCCCTTTAAAATTAATAAATTTAAAGGAAACCAATGTAAAAATAATAAATGAAACTCTCGAATATTCCCTCTTCTAAATCTATAAAACCCTAAAAATATTTTACCATGTTGTCTATAAGCATATAAATATAAAGTATATACAGCTCTAAAAAATGATAATATCCCTAATATAAATATAGATAATCAAGATCATATTACAATTCTATTAATTAAAGAAATTTCCCCTAATAAATTTAAAGTAGGCGGAGCAGCTATATTAGAAGAACATAATAAAAACCACCATAAACCTATAGAAGGTATTAAATTTAATAACCCTTTATTAATTAATAAACTTCGACTTCTTGTACGTTCATAAATAATATTTACAATACAAAATAAACCTGAAGAACACAAACCATGAGCAATCATTAAAGTGTAAGACCCACAAATTCCTATATATCTTAAAGTTATTAACCCAGATAATACAATTCCTATGTGAGCAACCGAAGAATAAGCTACTAAAGCTTTTAAATCAACTTGACGTAAACAAATTAATCTTACCAATAAACCCCCCACTAATCTAATTGTAATTCATAAATAATTAAATTTTACCCCTAAATTAATAAAAAAAGATAATACACGTAATAATCCGTAACCCCCTAATTTTAATATAATACCAGCTAAAATTATTGAACCTGAAACAGGAGCCTCAACATGAGCTTTAGGTAATCACAAATGTAATAAAAACATTGGTATTTTAACTAAAAAAGCTATTACTAAACAAAAATATAATAATTCATACTCAAATGAAATATTTATTAATAAATAAAAATTTAATCTTCCACACATTGTATACATATATATAATCCCTAATAACATAGGTAAAGAAACAAGTAAAGTGTAAAATAATAAATAAATACCCGCTTGAAGACGTTCAGGTTGATACCCTCACCCTAAAATAAGAAATAAAGTAGGAATTAATCTTCTTTCAAAAAATAAATAAAATCTAAATAAATTTAAACTTATAAAAGTCAAAATTAATATTATTAGTAAAAATAAAATATTAAATAAAAATAAGCATCTATAATTATTATTATTAAAAATTTTTTCACTTGCTATTAACATTAATCTAATAATTCAAAAAGTTAATAAAATTAACCCATAAGAAATTAAGTCACATCCAAATATATAAGAAATATTAACAAAATAATTCCCATAAAAATTTATAATAATAAATATAAAACTAATAAAAAATAAAATATTTTGAACCATTCAATTTATTTTTTTTAATAAACATAAAGGAAGTATAAAAAAAATTAATATAAAAATTTTTATCATTATAAAACATTAAATCTTTGAAAATAATCATTCCCATGAGTACGGATTATAGAAACTAAAATAGAAAGACCTAATGCTCCCTCACATACTCTGAAAGTTAAAAATATCATTCTAAAAAAAAATTCATAACTTATTATTATTAAATAAATAAATAATATAAAAAATAATCTTAAAACAATATACTCTAAACTTAATAATATAGATAATAAATGTTTACGATTAGAAACAAAAGCTAAAACACCTATAAATAATAAAACTATTGATAAATAAACTATTAAATTTACCATTAGTTTTAATAGTTTAATAAAAACATTGGTCTTGTAAATCAATAATAAGAGCAATCTTTTAAAATTTCAAGAGAAAACTACTTTATCATTAATCTCCAAAATTAATATTTTATATTAAACTACCTCTTGATATTATTCAATGAATTTTATTAATATTAATATTTATAACTAACCTAATTTTCATATTTATAAATCACCCTCTAGCAATAGGATTAATTTTACTAATTCAAACTACATTAATTTCTATATCAACCGGCCTAATAATTAACTCATTTTGATTTTCTTATATTTTATTTATTGTATTTTTAGGAGGAATATTAGTTTTATTTATTTATGTAACCTCCTTAGCCTCAAATGAAATATTTTCATTTTCAATTAAATTAATACTATATTCAATATTATTATTTATTACTAATTTATTAATTATTATATTAATAGATAAAAATATAATAATACAATACATAAATTTAGAAACCCAATTTATTAATAATGATTCATCCTATTTAATAGAAAATTCATTAAACTTAAATAAAATATATAATTACCCTACAAATATAATTACAATCCTTTTAATAAATTACTTATTAATTACTTTAATTGCAGTAGTTAAAATTACCAACTTATCAAAAGGCCCACTACGCCCTATATTTAATTAATGAATAAACCTTTACGAATTAAACATCCTATTTTTAAAATTGCTAATAACTCCTTAATTGATTTACCCACTCCTATTAATATTTCTTCTTGATGAAATTTTGGATCATTACTAGGATTATGTTTAATTATTCAGATTTTAACGGGATTATTTTTAGCTATACATTATACAGCAGATATTAATTTAGCTTTTAATAGAGTAAACCATATTTGTCGAGATGTAAACTACGGTTGATTATTACGAACTATTCATGCTAATGGAGCCTCTTTCTTCTTTATTTGTATTTATTTACATATTGGACGAGGAATATATTATGGATCATACTTATTCACCCCTACATGATTAATTGGGGTAATTATTTTATTTCTAGTTATAGCAACAGCTTTTATAGGATATGTTTTACCTTGAGGACAAATATCATTTTGAGGAGCCACAGTTATTACTAACCTTTTATCAGCTATCCCATATTTAGGTAATGATTTAGTACAATGAGTATGGGGAGGATTCGCAGTAGATAATGCAACATTAACACGCTTCTTTACCTTTCATTTTATTTTACCTTTTATTGTATTAGCAATAACAATAATTCATTTAATATTCCTACATGAAACTGGATCTAATAACCCAATTGGTTTAAATTCAAATATTGATAAAATCCCCTTTCACCCATACTTTTCCTACAAAGATATTGTTGGTTTTATTGCCATAATAATATTATTAATTATATTAGTATTAATTAACCCTTATTTATTAGGAGACCCTGATAATTTTATTCCAGCAAACCCATTAGTAACTCCACCTCATATTCAACCCGAATGATACTTTTTATTTGCTTATGCTATTCTACGATCAATTCCTAATAAGTTAGGGGGAGTAATTGCTTTAATTATATCTATTGCAATCCTAGTAATTTTACCATTTTTTCATTTAAGAAAATTTCGAGGAATACAATTTTACCCTATTAACAAAATTTTATTTTGATCAATAACAACAATTATTATTCTATTAACTTGAATTGGAGCTCGCCCTGTAGAAGACCCATACGTAATTATTGGTCAAACTATAACAATTTTATATTTTTTATACTTTTTAATTCTACCATTTATTTCTAAATGATGAGATAATTTATTAAATTAGTTGATGAGCTTGAATAAGCATATGTTTTGAAAACATAAGATAGATTTTTATATTTCTATCAACTTTCATACTAAATTCAATTATTAAACTAAACTTAATAAAATAATCTTTAAACCAATAATAAATAATAAATAATTTAAAGAAAAAGGTAAAAAATTTTTTCAAGCTAAATACATTAATTTATCATAACGAAAACGAGGAAATGTTCCCCGAACTCAAATAAACAAAAAAGAAATAAAAGTTAATTTAAAATAAAATATTATCGAAAAAACATCCCCTCCTAAAAATATCAAACTAAATAATATTCTTATAAATAAAATTCTTGAATACTCAGCTAAAAAAATTAAAGCAAAACCCCCTCTTCTATATTCTACATTAAATCCTGAAACTAATTCAGACTCCCCTTCAGCAAAATCAAAAGGAGTTCGATTAGTCTCTGCTAAACAAATTCTGAACCAAACTAATCCTACAGGAAATATAAAAATAATAAATCAAATAAAAATTTGATATTTATAAAATCTAAATATATTATAACCCCCGATTAAAAAAATAAATCTTAATAAAATTAAAGCTAAGCTCACTTCATAAGAAATAGTCTGAGCTACAGCTCGCAACCCTCCTAATAAAGCATAAATTGAATTAGAAGATCAACCAGCTACTATAACTCTATAAACCCCTAAACTTATACAAGATAAAAAAAATATCAACCCTAAATTAAAAGAAAATAATTTTATAAATATAGGCATACATATCCAAACCAATAAAGACATAAATAAAGAAAAAATAGGAGAAAAATAATAACATAAATAATTAGATAATAAAGGATAAGTTTGTTCTTTAGTAAATAACTTAATTGCATCACAAAAAGGCTGAGGAATACCTAAAATTCCAACTTTATTTGGACCTTTACGAATCTGAATGTAACCTAAAATTTTTCGTTCAAATAAAGTTAAAAAAGCAACTCTAATTAATACAAAAATAATTAATATTAAACTTCTAATTATAAACATTAAAACTTCTAAATAATACAATACTATTTGTATTAACTACATTTATAAATTCTAAATTTATTACACTTCATCTGCCAAAATAGTATTAATAATATTCTTTATTTAAATAATAATTTATTAAGTACTTGGTCCTTTCGTACTAAAGTACTCTATTTTATTAAAGATAGAAACCAACCTGGCTTACGCCGGTTTGAACTCAGATCATGTAAGAATTTAAAAGTCGAACAGACTTAAAATTTAAGCTTCTACACCTAAATATATTTCTTAATCCAACATCGAGGTCGCAATCTTTTTTATCGATATGAACTCTTCAAAAAAATTACGCTGTTATCCCTAAAGTAACTTGTTCTACTAATCAATAATAATGGATCAACTAATCATAAATTAATGTAGTAATAAATTAAAAGTTCATTAAATTTTAATATCACCCCAATAAAATATTATCACTAATAATTAAATTAATCTACTAAATAATAAATATTAACCTAATATAAAGATTTATAGGGTCTTCTCGTCTTTTAATTAAATTTTAGCTTTTTAACTAAAATATAAATTTCTAATTTTAATTTATATGAAACAGTCATTATTTCGTCCAACCATTCATTCCAGCCTTCAATTAAAAAACTAATGATTATGCTACCTTTGCACAGTCAAAATACTGCGGCCATTTAATTAATCAGTGGGCAGGTTAAACTTTATAAATAACTCAAAAAGACATGTTTTTGTTAAACAGGCGAATAATTCATTTGCCGAATTCTTTATATAAACTGAACATATTAAATTTATAATTACAAAAAATATACTAATTCTATCATTATTACTTCATTTAATAAATTAAAATGAATATTTTAATAAATAATTAAAACAAAATAAATAATAAAAATTATAAAATAAATTATAACATTATTACTAATAATGACTATTTCTAAGCCTATATTTATTTATTAATTAAATATTTTTAAATATATATTTTATAGCTTATCCCATAAAATATTGAAAATTTTTAATTAATAAATTAAAAAATCAATTTATTAATAAAAATTTTTTAAATTAAATTTATTTCTTAAAAAACTAGATACCTTTGAAACCGAATTATATTTCACTTCCAATATGTTATTAAAAATAATTTTATTACACTAACTATTATAACATATTAACTCTTTCAAAATCGAGAAAATTATATAAATAATTTTTATTTAATAAACCCTGATACACAAGGTACAATAAACTAAATTTTCTTTTTAAATATTTATTTTTCAAATTATTTCAATATTCTCATACAATACTAATTTACTATTATAATAAATATTTTTTCTATTTTATACTAAAAACTATAATAAATATTTTTAATATTCTAATTTTTTAAAAATAATTAATAAATTTTTTGTAATCAATTTAAATTGATTTTCACAAATTTCTTTTCAATGTAAATGAAATACTTTTTATATAAGCTTTAAATTGCATTCTAGATACACTTTCCAGTACATCTACTATGTTACGACTTATCTTATTTTATTAACAAGAGTGACGGGCGATGTGTACATACTTTAGAGCTAAAATCAAATTATTTATCTTTATAATTTTACTATCAAATCCACCTTTAATAAAAATTTCAAATTTATAGCCGTATAAATATTTTTATTGTAACCCATTACTACTTAAACATAAGCTACACCTTGATCTGATATAATTTTTAATAAAAAATTTTAAATATTAACTTCTTATAAAATATTTTAATAACAACGGTATATAAACTGTATACAAATTTAAGTAAGGTCCATCGTGGATTATCGATTATAGAACAGGTTCCTCTGAATAGACTAAAGTACCGCCAAATTTTTTAGGTTTCAAGAATATAACTACTACTACCTTAGTATAATAATTTAATTAAAATAATAGGGTATCTAATCCTAGTTTATAAATTAATTTTATGAGCCTCAATTTAATTTATATTAATTTTTATAAACTTAAAATTTCACTTAATAAATTTAATTTTATTAATTTAATTATTTATTTAACCCTTACTAAAAAAATTTACTTATAATTATTCGTATAACCGCGATTGCTGGCACAAATTTTATCATTATTAACAAATATTACTAAATCTAAATTTCTTTAATTATTAATATTAATTACTGCGAATAATATTTTATTATTAAAATAATATATTTTCACACAAAAATTCACATGTAAATTAAATTAATAGCAAATTTAATAAACTAAAATAAAACTTTATATAGATGTATAAAGATATTAGAAATTAATAATTTAATACTCATAAATAAATAAAAATAATAAAATATAGTATATAAATATTAGGGATTTAAATAACTATTACAATAATAAATTTAATTTTAATAATTAAACTATTAATTGTACATATAATTAATTATAACTAAACATTAATTAAACTTAATAATACAACTAACATAAAAATTTAGCTTGTATAAATTAAATACATTATAAATATTATATTTAACTTACTATAATACTAATATTTAAACTTAATTTTTAAATTATAAATCTAACAATTTTAAAAATTTAAATTGTATATTAATATAATTTAATTTATATTTTTAACTATTGATTAAATAAATAATTAAATCTTAAACTACCAAATACAAATTACAAATTAAATTATAATACAACTAATATTTTAACTTAATTTTGTAGATAATTAAATAACAATAATTAAATTATATCTAATTTTTAACCCCTAAAATTAATAAACTAAATTATAATTCCTCTAATATTATAACCTCCAACTCCCCCTTTTTTATTTAAACCCCAAACTTTGTTAAATTATATAAGAAATAAAAAAAATTAAATATATTCTATTTTTTAAATTTTATTATTTACAAAAATTAAATATTAAATAAATTATTATATCCCTAATATTATAATTTAATTAAAATCAAAAACCCACTAAAATTAATACAATAATAAATTATAATACCCCTAATATTATAATTTAATTAAAAGCCACCCTCAAAATTATATAAATAATAAATTATAATATTAGAAATATTATAATTTAATTAAAAATTAAAAACCACCAAAATTAAATAATAACTAGATTATAATACTTCTAATATAATTTAAATAAAAATCAAAAAAATTCACCAAAATTAAATAAATAATAAAATTATAATACCCTTAATATCATAATTTAATTAAAACCCCACCAAAATTAAATAAATAATAAAATTATAATACAATTTATATTATAATTTAATTTAAAATTAAAAAATCCACTAAAATTAAATAAATAATAAAATTATGATATCCTTAATGTTATAGTTTAATTTAAATTAATAATCCACTAAAATTAAATACCGTAATAAAATTACAATACCTCTAATATTATAATTTAATTAAAAATTAAAAACCACCAAAATTAAATAACTAAATTATAATACCCCTAACATCATAATTTAATTAAAAATCAAAAAAATCCACCAAAATTAAATGATACCTAAATTATATTACCCCTAATATTATAATTTAATTAATAATTAAAAAATCCGCCCAAATTAAATAATAATTAAATTAAAATACTCATAATACCATAATTTAATTAAAATTAAAAAAAAATATGTCAAAATTAAATAATAACTAAATTATTATACCCCTAATATCATAATTTAGCTTGTATAAATTAAAAAAATTTACCCAAATTAAATAATAATTAAATTAAAATACTCATAATACTATAATTTAATTGAAATTAAAAAAATGCCAAAATTAAATAATAACTAAATTATTATACCCCTAATATCATAATTTATTTCTCAAAAAAAAATCCGCCCAAATTAAATAATAATTAAATTATAATACCCCTAATATCATAATTTAATTATAAATTAAAAAATCCACCAAAATTAAATAATAATTAAATTATTATACCCCTAATATCATAATTTAATAAAAAAAATCAAAAAATCCACCAAAATTAAATAAAAATTAAATTATAATACCCCTAATATCATAATTTAATTATAAATTAAAAAAATCCACCAAAATTAAATAATAATTAAATTATTATACCCCTAATATCATAATTTAATTAAAAATTAAAAAAATCCACCCAAATTAAAAAAAATTAAATTACAACACTCATAATACCATAATTTAGTTAAAATTAAAAAATTCACCAAAATTAAATAAAAATTAAATTATAATATTCATAATATAATAGTTTAATTAAAAATCAAAAAAATATGCCAAAATTATAATAATAATAATTAAATTATAATACCCCTAATACCATAATTTAATTAAAAATTAAAAAAATCCGCCGAAATTAAATAATAATTAAATTATAATACCTCTAATATCACAATTTAATTTAAATTAAAAAAATCTGCTAAAATTAAATAATAATTAAATTATAATACCCCTAATATTATAATTTAATTAAAAATTAAAAAACCACCAAAATTAAATAATAATTAAATTATAATACCCCTAATATCATAATTTAATTAAAATTAAAAATCCGCCAAAATTAAATAAATAATAAAATTATAATACCCCTAATATCATAATTTAATTAAAAATCAAAAATTCACCAAAATCATATAAATAATTAAATTATAATACTCTTAATATTGCAATTTAATCAAAATCTACTAAAACTTATATAAACTAAATTATAATATATTTTAATTCAATAATTAAATTTTTAAATATAAATATAACTAAATTACATAAATAATTAAACTATAATATTAGGGGTATTATAATTTAATTATTATTTAAATAACTAATACATATAAATTAAAATTAAATTTTCATATATATATATCTCTCTATATATGTTAAATTTATATTTTTAATAATTAAATTTCACACAAATTTTTAAATGAAAATTTAATTATTAACAAATTTTTCTAAAAATTTAGCTTTATATTTCAATATAAAAATATTTAAAAATAATAAATTTTATTAATAAATATAATTTAAATAAAAATAAATAGTATATAATTATTAAAAATATATAAAAATAAAAAAAATCAATTAACAATTTCAATTAATAATATTAATATTTAATTTATACAATTTTTTAAAAAATTTAGCTTGTATAAATTAAATTAAAAAAAAAAATATACAAAAAAAGTAAATTAATAATTTCAATTAATAATTTCAATTAATAATATAATATTTAATTTTTATTTATATAATTTTAAAAAATTTTTTTTAATTTATACAAGCTAAATTTTTTTTTTTTTTTTTTTATTTATAAATCTTTTAAATTTTATTAATATATAGAAATATATACATATACCAATAAAAAATTATTTAATTTTAAAATAATATATATTAAAAATTTGTTAATAATTAAAAATTTTATGTTAATATTTATTTTTATGTATATATATAAATATTAAAAATTATTAATATATATATATATAGCAATAAAAAATTATTTATTTTAAAAATATATTTATTTTTATTAAAAATTCTTTAGTGGCTAATTTTCTTTTACAATACATTTTTTTTAATGTGTATATTCTGTCTAAATATATAAATATATATATATATATAAATATTTACTTAATTTGACACGGCGGATAATCTATAGTCTAAAAAAAAAAACAATCCGGCTTGTATGGGGATCAATATAAATTTTTTAATTATTAACCAATTTAACGATAATTAGATTTTACATATATATATTATAATTATTTATAAACCTTTAAATTATCTATCCTCACATATTTATTCACATATTTATAAATCACGTATATATATATAAGCAAAAATTAATTATTATAATTAAATTTTAATTTAAAAAAACAGCAAATTTCCTAAAAATTTTAATTAAATTTTCATCTAAAAAAAATTTTTTCAAATTACTAATTTTAATTATTAAATCATAAAATAAAATAACTAAAATTTCTAAATAATACTTATAAAAATAAGTATAAAATTGAAAAAAAAAAAAAAAAAAAAATTTTTTGCGCAAAAAAAAAATTTTTCGAAATTTACAAAGAATTTTCTATTCAACCTAAATTTTTAAAAAATCCAAAAAAAAAATTTTTTTTCAAAAATCAAAAATCTTTTTTTGAAAAATTTGTATAAATTTAACATACAAATATAT